TGAAAGTAGATTATAATTCCGTTCATTTGAAAACTTCCATAATCCCTTCCCAAACCAAACATGAATCTTTCGATTCATTTGGCTTTCACGCTCAATTACTTGGTAAATCTCATAGCTTCTTTTATGAATGTAATGAGCCTATCCTCTGTTCTTTATTCATAGTCCAAAAAAAGTCAAAAAATACGAATCTAATGCAAAACCAAAATATTTGGAGGACTCTTCTGACAAAATCAAAAATATGTAATTGTCAGCAAAGTTGTTTCTTTTTTTTCTTCAGTTCAAATCCAAAAGATTTTTCTTATGTATACATTAAGGCATAGGTCGTCGATTCAGCATTAAATAAAAGGGGAAAATGCCTATTTTTAGAATAAGCGGTTCAAATCATTTTATCAAGATGAGTGTCCTATATTGATAAAATATTCATTTGAAAACGATCTCTATATTAACATAGTGGTAGAAAGAGTACCGTGCTGTATCTAGACTTCAAACGATTTGCTTTAACCATTTTAACAATCCCACATTATTGGTTGCTAGAGAATCAAAGTGGATTGGCCAATTAATCACGAAATGTGATCGTTCTTACATATAATTTATAAATCTCTTCAGAAGTAATTCGAAAGATCATGCACCTTTCTTTCCTAGTTATAACGGAAAAGAGTACAGCTGGTTGGATCCAGCCTATTCTTGAAATAAACAACTCACACACACTCCCTTTCCAAAAAAGATCAATACACCAATCACTACACTTAGATTTATTGGATTTGTCGCTAAAATATCGGTATTAAATCCGAAACTCCCGGCATATGGCCAGTGGCCCACTAAAGAAACGAAAGAATCGGTTAGATTTTTCATATAATCTCCTCTTATAGATAGACTAAAAAATCGACGAAAGTTCTTTTTCTAGCACTTTGCCTCTCTTTTTTATTTATTCATTTTTTTCTTTGAAATCGAGTCAAAAAAGATTCGAATTCTAATTTAATTTGAATTTTTTTTTATTTATAGTTATAAAGTATGAACTACCCCTTGCTTGTTTGAACAAAAGACTTTCCCCTGTACTACGAACGGGAAGGATGAAATCGAATTGGTATACTAATTCCTCATCTGCAAATCACCCCTTCCCTAACGTAGGTTATTTTCTCAACGAATAAGTAATTGTTTCTCAACGAATAAGTAATTGTAGGATTGAAATCTTGATCTAATTTGAAAAAGCAAATACCAAGTCCACGGCAAGAAAATAGGAAAAATATGTATTTTCCCTATTTCTAAGATTAAACAAAAGGATTTGCAAATAAGAGTGCTAATGCTACAACCAATCCATAAATTGTTAAAGCTTCCATAAAAGCTAGACTAAGCAATAGAGTACCTCGTATCTTTCCCTCTGCCTCGGGCTGTCTCGCGATACCCTCTACGGCTTGACCCGCAGCAGTCCCTTGACCAACTCCAGGTCCGATAGAAGCAAGTCCTACGGCTAATCCAGCAGCAATAACGGAAGCAGCAGAAATCAGTGGATTCATGATAAGTTCCTCGTACCAACAAAAAGAAATGGTTAATGATACAATCAACCAAATGAATTATGACTTAATTATTCCATCGATAGGATTAATCTAGTCGAAGTAACTAAGAACTTCGAATTTAACTATATTTATATTAAGTACTAATATTATTGAATTATCAGAACTACTTCGATATATCCTTTTTCGTTTCTATCCACAGAGTCTTCGCAAATCCATAGAATTCTCGTTTTTCCATTTCTTGTTTCCGAACTGTTATTTCAAAATTCTTTCATCTTTTCTTGATTTCATCTGTTTATTCAGGCAAGTCACAGTCGAAACGAGACGAAAGGACTTCTATTAGAACCCCCATGCAGTAGTAGGGGAAATGAAATATATCTTTAAGTCATATATAACTAGTCAATATCTAATATCACATATACATGTCTTTCTTCCATAACGTAAACCATTAAATTCAAAGTGATTAAGGCCTATTATTGGTATTGGATAGAAATGTGATTATTTGATTGATTTAAGTTCATATAATTTATTATTTAATTTATTACTATAATATTTTCTTTTGGTCAATTGTTGAATAAAATTCACTGTAAAGTATAATAGGTTCTCCGGTTTTTTATTTACTCACACGTCGTAAACATATATCTTATTGAAATTATGATTTTATGAATTAAGAAGATTGGCGGACCAATATAATATCAAAGTAAATATTCCTTGAATAAAAATACGATATGATATTAAAAAGGAATCTTAGAAATAGAAAAAAGATTTTTTTCTTTTAGATCTCTTTCCTTTTGTTTACAACTCTATAATAAGGAAATCTTTGATTTTTTTCCTATTGTTTTATCTCGTATATAGAGTCCTGTATATTTCTAAATTATGTTAAACCAGACATACATTGCTTTGTGCTAAGCTAAAAAAGAAGACTATTTCAATGATGGCCTTCCATGGATTCACCTATATAAGCCGCAGCTAAAGTTGCAAAAATAAGAGCTTGAATACCACTTGTAAATAATCCAAGGAACATGACAGGTATGGGAACCACTAAAGGTACTAAAGAAACAAGAACAACAACTACTAATTCATCCGCTAAGATATTCCCGAAAAGTCGAAAACTAAGTGATAAGGGCTTTGTGAAATCTTCTAAGATGTTAATGGGCAAAAGAATTGGAGTTGGTTGAATATATTTCCCGAAATAACTTAACCCCTTTTTGGTAAGACCTGCGTAGAAATATGCCACTGATGTGAGTAAAGCCAAAGCTACAGTAGTATTTATATCATTCGTGGGTGCGGCTAACTCTCCATGAGGTAATTCTATTATTTTCCAAGGTAAAAGAGCCCCTGACCAATTAGAAACAAAAATAAATAGAAACATAGTTCCAATAAAAGGAACCCAAGGGCCATATTCTTCCCCAATTTGGGTTTTACTCACATCTCGAATGAATTCAAGAACATATTCGAAGAAATTCTGACCCCCGGTTGGAATAGTTTGTGGGTTCCGAACAGCTATAGTAGCTGACCCTAATAAGATAGCAATTACAACCCAAGAAGTAATAAGTACTTGGCCATGGACTTGGAAACCCCCTACTTTCCAATAGAGATGTTGGCCTACTTCCACACCGGATATATCGTATAACCCTTTTAGTGTGTTGATGGAACATGATAGCACATTCATATATAGCCCTCTGAAAAAGAATCGAACTTTAAACAAAATTATTTTGATTCAACCATCTCTTTGCCTACTTGAATCGGATATTTTTAATACCAACTAGTATTTTGTTTTGAGTAATAACTAATTGCATAATATCCCCAGTTATTTTTATCCCTTTTTGAACTTCAAAAATAATAACTAATAACCGATTCCATAAATCTATCGGATTTTCGAAGTCAAAGTGATTTTTATAAATCAAGGATTTCTTATATAGCTAGAACGGCCTTCAGAAATTGCGAATACTAATTTGTTAAGAATTAAGCGGATTGAAGATATAGCGTCATCATTCGCTGGAATCGAAATATCTGCAAGATCGGGATCACAATTAGTATCGATTAAACAAATTGTTGGAATTCCCAAAGTGATACACTCTCGCAGGGCCGTATATTCTTCATGCTGATCAACGATGATTACAACATCGGGTAACCCTGTCATATATTTAATCCCGCCCAGATATGTTTGCAAGCGAGATAATTGTCTTTTCAACATAGCCGCATCTCTTTTCGGAAGCCGGTTGAGTCTTCCCGTTTTTTGTTCCATTCTCAAGTGCCTGAACTTATGAAGTCTCGTTTCTGTAGTGGACCAATTCGTTAACATACCGCCGAGCCATTTTTTATTAACACAATGGCACCGGGCCCTTATTGCCGCCGATGTTACTGAATCAGCTGCTTTAGCTTTGGTACCAACAATTAAGAATTGTTTTCCCCTACTTGCTGCATCAAAAACCAAATCGCAAGCTTCGGATAAAAAACGCGCAGTTCTAGTAAGATTTGTAATATGAATACCTTTACGCTTTGCAGAGATATAAGGTGCCATCTTAGGATTCCATTTCTTAGTACTATGGCCAAAATGAACTCCTGCCCCCAGCATCTCTTCCAAGGTGATGTTCCAATATCTTCTTATCATGTCTCCACCCCCCCCCCTTTTTTTTTGAAAAAAGACGAGAAACTCTGAACTGAAATAAATAATTGTTCCGATGGAACCTTTTCTTCTACCATACATAGATTGGCCGTAGATACATGAACAAACCATTATTCTTTTCTATTCTTTATATTTTGATTATCATATCAAATCAAATGACTGCACCAAATATAGTCATCCACTTTTAGGAATCATTAAATCCTATAAACAATTGTTCTGATGTATCATGGAAATTCTTTGAAAGAAAAGAATCAAATAATCTTTTGTGGTGAAACAAAATATCTCTCATTTCCCCTTCAAATAGATTATCTTTTTTTGTTTGCAAAGGGCTCTTGTTATGTTGTTTTGACGGGGGCACGAATCCTTTCAATCCGGTACCGACGGGTATCATACCCCCCAAAACAACGTTCTCTTTGAGGCCTTTCAACCAATCGATTCGACCCCGGAGAGCGGCTTTTGCTAAAACTCGAGCAGTTTCTTGAAAACTGGCTTCAGATATGAAACTTTGAGTATTTAGGGATGCTCTTGTTATTCCCAATAAGATGGCTCGGTAACAAACCGCTTCTTCCAACGCGCGCCCCATTCGTTCCGCTCGCAACAACCCAATAAGTTCTCCGGGTGAAAAAACATTAGACAGTCCGTCTTCTGAAACCAACACCTTTGATGTTATTTGACGTACAATAATCTCTATATGCCTATTATGAATCTGCACCCCCTGGGATCGATAAACCTTTTGGATCTTGTTAACTAAAGAGATACGACTTTGCACTATAGTTAGCTCAGCACCAATCAAAAACGCCCACGGCATTCCAAGAATTCTTGTTATACGTTCGTTCCAACTCTCAACTCGCTTTTCTAGATTCATCGATATTGAATCAATGGAACGCACTTCTAACACCTGTTCCACTTTTGGAAGACCCTGGGTTATATCACCAGATCTCGATTTTTCATATATAAATGTAATTAAAGTATCTCCTTCGTACAGGATTTTGCCATAATGGCCATGAACAGTTGCGCCGGGAGTGGCCAAATAAGCCTTAGCGTGTCGTATTACTACAGAATCGACTTGAACAAGTATAACTTGACCCGATTTTAGGTGTGGTGCACTTTTGGCTATACATATATTTTCACAAATAAACTGGCCAAGACTCAGTATTGTTTGACAATAATTGGAATCGAGAAAATACCACTTCAAAGTGAAAATAATGTTACTGCATAGATCGGGATTATAAATCTTCTCGTTTTCATCCATTAAATAATATTTAATTACTTGAAAAGTCTGTTTTAAATTGTCAAGTTGCAAATAGTTGTTTACCAAAATCTGCTCATGAGTTAGTAAATGGAAAAATGAATAAACATTCCCAATTAGAAAGGCTGTTCCTAAAGGACCCAGCGGATTCTTAAGTGAAATTAGAGGATCTTTTGTCATTTTGATTGATTCTTTTATCACATTTTGATATTTTACATCGTTGAATGGACCCATTCGAAAACAATTGGATGATGACAAAATTATCAATGATTGTAATCCCGTATTTCTATTCAACAACGTATGAATAGTTATTTGATTAAGGGGTTGTTGAATTCTTGCCTTCGAATAAATGAAAAAAAACGGACTTATATTGGTGCAATCTGAGCCATTATCAGAGAGCAATCCTGAGCCCGCTAAATCATTCCTATATGAAATAGGGGATTTCACTAAGTCGATTCGTAGGAAATGTCGAATCAAACCATTTGCCCTTATTTCAACAAAGGAAGCGCGGGCTTCTTCACTAGAAGAGCTTTTTTTGTCTTGGTCCCAATTCAATACTAAACAAGTTCGAACGAATTGAATATTTGTATCAGAAATCGCTCGAATTGGTTTACCATTTCCATAAAGTATATAATTGACAACTCGAAGTTGCACATTATCCCTTTCCTGCAACAGATCCGGGGGAAAAAGCGTTGCTAAATTTATACCGTCCGTTATTTCATATGTGACGACAGGCCGAACTAAAACAAAATACTTTTTTTTACTAGGTGTGATTCGTTGAACATAGATCCAATTTTTCCATTTTTTGGATTCCTTCGAATTTTGTTTTCCTGCTCCTAGTGGTATCAAAACGCCACTATGTCGGGATATTTTATCTGTCTCTCCAGGAAAATGGATATCTCCAGAAAATATTTTTAGTTCAATTCTTTTTTTTTTTTTCTCTACTCGGACCAACCCGCCTACGCGGCTTCTTATATTTAAAGTAATTTGTGTATCTACCCGAATGATACTATTGTTCCGTACCATTATGGAAGAAGATCCGGGTAACATATGCACTTCCTCGGGAATGAAAAAAAACCGATCCACTTTCATTTGATATTTTGGCCTAAATTCCTTGTCTCCTCGATACTCAATCAAATCCTCTTTTTTGATGATTGAATGCATTTCTAGAGTCCCATAGTTAGAAATACCCGAACTCTTTCTTCTGTATCGCGGATCGTCGAAATAAGCAAGAATACTATTTCTACGGAAAATCCCATTTATGGGGATTTCAATCGAGATATCTGAATTTGAAGGAGGTATTAGGTCCTTCTCGCGTTCTTGAATCGATTGGAGTGGAATGAGAAATCTATTTCTTCGCCTCTTTGAGAATAAATCAGAATTCTGGTCGAGAATGGTTGGATCTATGAGATTAGAACAATCAGTACATCTAATTCGATTAAGGTATGAATAATCAGGAATCTTATCTTCTTTTTTACCAAAAAAAGCCGAAGTATAGAATTTTTGTCTCGACTGATCATTCGTTCTTGAGAGGTTAGAAGTGGATCTTCTCTTGACAGAACGAGAATGCGTGCTCATTTGATCTTGATCCTTGTGGAGCGAAAGTGAGACTAGACTAGATCTGCATGGCTCTCCTAATAATATCCATAAATGACTTGTTTTTGGTAATAGATGAACATTACCATATGTAAATTCGGGTGCATGATACACATCGGTACTCCAGTGCATTTCTCCATCTGAGTCAGAATAAATATGTTTTCGAACCTTCTCTTTAAAATTCAAAGTGGAGGTTCTTGTGCGAATCTCAGCAATCACTTGTTCTGATTCTACATATTGATCGTTTTGAACTAAAAGAAAACTTTGGGGTGGAATATTTACATTATGTTGAATATCTTTACTCTGAATGGTTACATATAAGTTTATAGAACATAGAAACGCAGGATGGCCATGGCGTGTACGTGTCGGATGAACCAAATCCTCATTGAATTTGATTTTTCCATTAGAAGGGGCTCGCACATGTTCTGCAGTACCCCCCGTGAATACTCCACCGGTATGAAAAGTTCTTAATGTTAATTGAGTACCCGGTTCTCCAATCGATTGGCCTGCTATAA